CGCTCTCGTCGTAAAGTAAAGCTCGCCTTGGGAAAACAAACCTCTACAGAACGGACAAGCCGACTCAAAGGAAGCGAAAAGTCCCAACCGCAGGAAGTTGACCGTGAAGTTGTTGGAGCGGAAGCCGAGCATTGACCCTTGAATGGCAGCCTGTACATCCAATGTGTACCAGTTTTGTATTCAAAAGCGCAGGAAGATGGATTTCCTTGAAAAAGGAGAAGAGAGCCAGCCTAGTGAAAACATGATTGCGGAATTCCTGGTAAATTGCACTTCGTTTCGATGATGACACCTTTCTTTCAGAACCTCCCCATATGGTTGAGCGAGGCAGAGACAGACAAAGAAACAGAAGGACAAACAGCTTTAATAAGATTCAACCTACCATACGACCTAAAAAGCAGCGGGGGCCCTTCCGAACGAGAGAAATCCTCATTGCGTCGAAACTTACGAGTATGAGGAGGGACGAAGCGGCTTGACCAATGGATAGGGAAAGGGGCGAATTGGTTTTTATGCAAGATCAGTTATTCGGGATCTATTCTTATCCGGCAAGATCCATATATTATATATTAATATAATAGATCACTTCGGAATGGCCATCCGATCGTCCTGGCCCTAGTCACATCGGCTCAATCAATTAATTCTATAACCAAAGAAATAAAGTCCTTTCGAAACTTCACGGGGCTAGCAACTACTACGATGACTTTGCTGCCTCACCCAAACCCACTGCCATCTAAAGTTCCGCTTTCCTCTCTCCCGGAGACCATTCGCTTACTGAAAAAGCAGAATGAAAATGTGATATTTCATGCTTTAGGCACGAGTCGACTGCTAGCAGTTAGGACTCGTTACACAAGCGAAACAACTCTCTTTCTTTTTCCTATTTCTCCATGTATTGAGAATTCGTAAAGCTTCGCCTTTCGCCTCCCAAAAGAAAAGTAGTAGATAGGGGGAGGTGGACTTTATCCTGGAAAAACTTATAAATGAATCAAATTTCTGAGACAGATGCAATTCAAGACAAGATAGCAAAGACCTGGCTTGATTCAGGACGAGAGCTAAGTTGTATTTCAGAAGTGTACTTTATCATTAGGGAATGGACTGATGTATTGATTAGATTGGTCACCCATCCGGCGGCAGAGATTTTTAGAAAGCTCTCGGAATATAATGGGTATCCTTATATACAACTCAGCCTCTTCGATGGTCTCGCTAAGGAACGGTGTATTGCCAGACACCTGTTTGCTTGTGAGGTTGTCCGGATGGTTAGGAAAGGAAAGGTGGATGATTCTTGACCACTGCGCTCTATCTTAAGCAGTGTTCATCATCCCTGATGATCGCCTATGGTAGTGATTATCAGAAAGCCTCTCTTTTACCAGTCCCTGTATCCCTCACTCGTCGTGGGCTTCTCCGGTATAATTCAACCCTTTCATCGAAGAAAGGCGATTAGACGTGGAGACGATTAAGGCTGATGAAATTGTTAGGATGTACTTCTCCTTTTTATCACTGTATCGAATAGTGTTACAGGCTAAGAAGCTTGATAAGAGTACATTTTTTAATTTTTACCAACCAGTTATCGACGTAGGTCGAACATATTCACGGGTGTGTTCCCTTAAAGAACTGTTTCGACGCTACGCGCCTTGGCACCAATATATTCCCCTTAATCAAGGGATCCCTTGGGAGCCAACTTGGATGGAAGACGGTATCAACCAAAACACAGTCCATGGAAATTTTGTAAACCAGCGCTTACTTAAACCAGTACATGACTGGCTAATGGCTGTCTTACGTAAATTACCGACCGATGGTACGTTTAAGAGGCACCCTTGCCCGATTGGTCAAACGTGTTGCCATTGTTTTGACTTAAAGTCGGCAACGGATAGGTGGCCCCTATGCCTCATGTTTGAGGTCATGTGTCACCTGTTTGATCGGTCATTTGCATCCGAAATGGTTAATTCGGCTCTTGAAACTCACATTTTTTGTGTTCCTTTAGTGCCCTACTTTAGAGTTTTTTTACTTAATATGAAATGGTATGCATCCTCCGGCTCCTTCGGTGCCACACTTCTTCTACCCTTATAACTGTTTTTTGTCTACTTCTTGTCATCAAGAGTGCATGATTTCTACCTCCGAAAGGAACAACCACTTCCCTTGCGTTCAGGGTCTGGTCTTTCCGAGAGGGCCTTTTTCTACAGGTATTGGGGTCTTCCAAAGATAAGATTAACAGTGAAAACTGCCTTTCTGAAGAAAGCCCTTCAATTGACATACTACTTAATGCCACCCCGTGGATTCTTCCTCATGGAAATTTCATCCATGCACGTCTTTCTTTCTTTCACACGAATAGCTTTATCACCATAGGACTTATACGAGATGCCCTGAGGTAAGCATTCGCTCAGAAAGAAGACTAGCTATATGCTTAACAAGCGAAGACTACAATTATATCAAGCTACTTCCAGTTGACTGACTTCCTTACTATTCAAAGCATCTAGAAAGAAATGTATGAATAAAGAAAGAACGCATACTCTTACGGCGTTACGACTGCTCCCGATTGAGGGGGAAGATGACATGTAAGGGTAACCCTCGCGGAGCGTCCTAGAAGAAGAGGCTGAGAGAAGTGGCTAGATTCGTTACAGAGGCCAAGCCGACCCGATCCACCTAACCGCACCTCAGAGATAGAGGGGTCACACTGGTAATCAGCCGCCACTAACCGAAAGCGGACGATTCTCTCTTCCGTAAGCTGCTTTCTTAAATGCGGAGTCACCATCATCAATGTATTTCAGTTATAGTAATGACTCTTTCTATCAAGAAGACGAAGAGAGGAGATCGAAATCGGAGGGAAGAAGAGAAGGGTTAGGTCAATCAGTTGACTTGCCTAGCTTCTAAAAGCTAAGGACTATGCTTCTAATCTACTAATCGGTAAGCATTCCTCCTGTTATCTATCTTTCTCGGGATTTTTGGCCTACATTACTTTTTCCTTCCTAGCCGCCCATTTCAATCGTGCAACTTGCATGAAACCCGTCCGCTTTGTATGGAGAAGCAAAACTTGAATTTGAGCAACATCAATAAATGCCCTTTCAGGGTCAGCTAGACTCGTGTACCACACAAAGATGTAGGAGGTGCGGCAGCTCTGTTCCAGTCTATGACAGCACTACAGCTAACACAACTACGAGCTAAGGCACAGAAATAGTACCAGTAGGAGCGAAGGAAGCTTTTTCCTTTCAGTCGAGTGAGTAAACTATCCCAGTAGTGCACCCGGCCTGCCGGCCCCCTACACACGTAAGGGGCTAGAATTTCTATAGTTCGCGGAGTAAACTTCCTTATGATAAAGGCTTCCAAAGGGAGCGGAACGCATTCAAAGAAAAACTCAAATTTGTTTGTAGAGCCACGCAATTCCGTTTCGATAAACTGCCTTGCTTAAATAACAGCTATCGCGCATTATTCACTCCACTTACTACTTATAATTCTCCTTGATATTGCCATCATCCTTAGGAAAAGAAATTTTTATGTGCACAGGGGTTCTGACTCGTAAGATGAAGAGGAAAAGTAAAGAAGGAAGTCCCCTCGGAGAGGAGTGAGGGGTATAACCCACCAAGAAAGTATGATCCTTATGGGAATCATAGCTATGCCCAGGTAGTTTTTCATATTTGCAAGGAAATTGGTCTTCTATTCTGTTGAATGAAGAAACGCTAAACGATATTTTTTTTATATTTCTAGCTATATTGGTAATATATTAATATATATATATATAATTGAATAAACAGGAACTAGTTCAACTTGTAGGAAAGAAACAAGCTACCTTAGGAAAGATGCCTTAGTACAAGCGCTAAGCGAGTGAGTGAACTGCCTTAGATTCCCTCTACTTCCCGGTTGGCGGTGTCAGACGACGAAGAACTTTATTTGGTCAACGTCACCTTAGATTTAGAACCTAAGTGCGGTTGGTGGTGGCATGTACTTTTGACTTTAATATAGGTAGGCATGTGCAAAACCGCTGCCTTAGGTGCCCTAAAATAAAACACCCTTTTCAAATCAAATAGGTGCACTGATCGGATGGTCCAGTCAGGAGAAGAAAGATCCCGAGAATTTCTACCCACCGGGGGACTTTCGCCCGAGGATACGGGAACATGAACAAAAAACCGCATGACCGAAGCTCGCTATGCCGCTTAACCGCCTGGGTTCTGTTTCGGGTAGAGCTTGACTCTCCTCCGGCTCGGACAATGTAAAATGGTTCAGTCTCGTTCGTGAAGATGGCAACGCAGGAGGCGCAATAGCATCTCTTTTATAAAGTAATTGACTGACCTTTGGCACTAGTTCTATTTAGAAGTACTTGGGATATATGTCAAAGGGAAAAAAGGAAGGAAAGCCTTTTTTTCTGGTCGCCCTTTGTTTGCTAAGCTAATGTAAAAGTATAACCTGTTGAAGCTCAAAGCTTACAATTCCCCACTCACTAACGCTCACAAGGAACGAATCAAACCCGCAACTTAAACGAAGGCTTCCCCAATGACACCAGCTCTCTTTCCCGTCACGCAAGAAGATTTTCTTGCACAAACCTAGTAGTTATTTGTCCTGCCGGTGAACTGATGACACTGATGCTCCAAGACCAAGAGTTTTCACAGCCAAAGCTATTGAAGCCCCCTTCACTTGAATTCTAGCTTTCTGCTCTTCAAGAGGTTCTTAGAGCTAGGAGTTGCCTTTCACAGTGAGATAGCCGACTTACTATGATTTGATGGCAGCGAATACCGGCGCAAGAGGGACTTGTTCTCTAAAGCCTACAAAGCGCAGAGAGGCAAAAGCAGAGAGAGGCAAGCTCGCAAACCAGACTTCCCTAATCTATGCAAGCGAAATTTTACAGATCCGTATTGCTAAGAGTTAGCAGGCAAAATAACTCTGCTCTCTCTTGTCCCAATCGCTTCAATCACTCCCCCACGGAGCGGTAACAAGGGATTACTTTACTGAAAGCTTAGTAAGGCAAGGAACTTCTTGCTAGACTTCTTGGAAGTAGTGCTTTCTTCTATTGTCTCATC